AGTCCTATAGGAGCAACACTTGAAATGGCGATCCATAAAAAAACGCCAATAGTAAGATCGGATAGAATAAGGTGATCACCAAAGGGAATTATTGAATAACTTAGTAAAATGGATATGACTGCTATGGATGGTCCGATACTGAATAAACGTGCATCTCCTCGAGAAGGAAGAAGGTTTTCTTTGAAAAGTAGTTTTACACCATCTGCTAGAGCTTGCAGAATTCCTAAAGGGCCGGCATATTCAGGACCAATACGTTGTTGTATCCCGGCAGATATTTCTCTTTCTAACCAAACAATCACGAGTACACCTATTATGATTCCTAATACAAGACCAAAAATAGGAACAAGTGTCCATAATATACCATAGACCACTTCCAATCTTGAAAAGGGATTAATAGTCTGTATTTCAGTTGTATCCATTATCATTTTAATCATTTTAACGATCAACTTCTCCCATAATGATATCTATACTACCTAGTATTGTCATAATATCAGCCAATTTCATTCTTTTAACTAACTGAGGAAGAATTTGCAAATTGATAAATCCCGGCGGACGAATTTTCCATCTCCATGGAAAAACGCCTGCATCTCCGATCAAAAAAATGCCCAATTCGCCTTTTGGGGCTTCAACTCTAACATAAAGTTCTTGTTTAGCTAATTCAAAGGCTGGAGAAGGTTTTTTACTAATAAATCGATATTCAAAATCATTCCATTCTGGATCTTTTACTTTATCAAAACGGCGGATTTCCAAATTTTCATAGGGCCCCCCCGGAATTCCTTCGAGAGCCTGTTGTATAATTTTTATTGATTCTGTCATTTCGCCAATTCTTACTAAATAACGAGCTAATGAATCGCCCTCTTTTTGCCATTGAACTTCCCAATCCAATTCGTAATAACACTCATACTGATCAACTTTACGAAGATCCCATTGTATTCCGGAAGCCCGTAGCATCGGCCCCGATAAACCCCAATTTAGGGCTTCTTCTCCACCAACAACGCCTACGCCCTCAACGCGTTTTAAAAAAATAGGATTACGTGTAATAAGCTTTTGATATTCAGTAACCCCTGTCAAAAAGTAATCACAAAAATCCAAACATTTATCTATCCATCCATAAGGAAGATCCGCAGCTACTCCTCCGATACGAAAATAATTATGCATCATTCGCATACCGGTAGCAGCTTCGAATAGGTCATATATTAATTCTCTTTCTCGAAAAATATAAAAGAAAGGTGTCTGTGCGCCAATATCTGCCATAAAGGGGCCAAGCCATAACAAATGCGAAGCTATCCGACTCAACTCCAACATAATGATTCGGATATAACTAGCTCTTTTAGGTACTTGAATATTACCTAATTGTTCAGGCCCATTTACGGTTATTGCTTCTGTGAACATAGTAGCTAAATAATCCCATCGGGTTACATAGGGCAAATATTGTATAATTGTTCGATTTTCGGCAATTTTCTCCATCCCTCTATGTAAATAACCTAATATTGGTTCACAGTCAATAACATCTTCACCATCTAGAGTAACGATAAGTCGAAGAACACCGTGCATTGATGGGTGGTGAGGTCCCATATTAACTCTCATTAAGTCTTTTCTTGTAGCTGGTACATTCATACGTTTTTTAACGATTTATTCTTCCATGAATTGCTGAAAGTTAAAAGAAATTAATATTAATCCAAATTCAACAAATAAACTAAGTACTAAAAATTAAAAGGCCGCGTTTTTTGCAATTAACGAGTTTTTATCTCTCGAATATTCAACCGACCAATTAATTCTTTATAACGTAGTGTATTTTTTTTTGCCAAATAAGCCAACAGTCGTTGACGTTTGCCCAATATTTTTCGTAACCCTCGCTGAGATAAATAGTCTTTTTTGTGCAGTTCCAAATGTGAAGTAAGTCTCTGGATCTTATTGGTAAACCAGAATACTTGAAATTCAACAGAACCTCTATTTTCTTCTTCAGAACTTAGTGTATTTTTTAGCATAAAGAATTCTCCCTTACAGATATGTATTTTACCAATGAGTAATAATAATGCTATTTTTTTTACTATATAAATTTTATGCAGTATGTTAATGCCGTATATGTGTAAATTTCTTTATTAACTCCTACGTTTATCAATTCATATTAATCAATGCAGTTTTAAATTCCATTTTAGTCGGATAGATGAATACAGAAATGTTGTACATTTTTCCATTGATAAAAGGAAAAATTTAGCCCTAAAATGAATAAGATTCTGGTAATTGATTTCTAGGTCTAATTGATACGTTATTGATTTTAGTATCTATATTTGAATGGGATATAAGATAAGTCCGTGTTTGAATCTATTTCTTTTCCTATACCCTCTGCCTGTCTTGGAGCATATATACCAAGAATGTCCTGTCAATTACTTTTCACCCATGGGTACATATGGATCCTTAAAATACTAAAACGGCTACCATTGGTGGTATCAAACCAATATCGATTCAGACAAGCTAAATCTTCTAATCGATAATTAGGCCAAAGAAACAACTTTAAGTTAATTAATTCATTTTTATCTTTATCAAGATCTTTCTCTTTGTCCAACAATTGCTTACAGTTGTTCTTGGTCCAACATAATGAAGGTATATCAACAAGATTCTTATTTTTACTCTTTGAGTTGAAACAAATTAAAATTCTGAACTCTCTACGACGTCTGGGCGATAAAATATTTTCAGGAACAAGTAAATTAAAATGATTCGTATCAACGTATTCTTCTTCTTGATATCGTTGATTTGTTTGTGTATGAACCAACGAAATGCCTAAGGTTTTATACATAAGAAATTTCCCATCATTTTTTACAGACAGACGGTTGGGTTCAATAACCAATACTCCCCTTTTGATCAATTCTGGAAGACTTAAATTCTTCTGAATGAGCATTATATCCAAACTCATTTCTCTTCTTTGAATCGAAGATATAGTAATTTTTTTTGGATTTTTCAGTCTAAGCAAGAGGCAATATATTTTGATATTATTCATTATTCTTTGATTTAAAGCATCACCCCACCGTAATTGAAAAAGGAAATGACGTTTCAGAAACAAATTTAGTTCTGCTTCTGTCTTACTTTTGTATTGTTTGTAGTGTTTTTTCTTTTTACCTTTTTTTATCTTTGATACTTCATAATCTTCTTGAATCTGGTTTTCCTGTTTTGTTGAGAGAAAGGTTTCAACAGTCCCTTGACTTTTTTGTACGCCTGCTCCAAGATCTTTTCGTCTTGTCGCTGGTTCTTTTTGATTTAGCTTTTTCTTCTTTGTGTTTTTATTTGATGATATAAATTCGCCCTTTTCTTTTCCAGTGATGTTTTTCTTTTCACTAACAACATTTTCAACATTTTCATTTAGATTTAAATTGCAAATAAATACTTTGCTTGGGATAACCCACGGTTCCCTTTTATATAGATTATAAAGTAGTAGGAATTCCGGAAAGAACCACAGTTCCAAACCTAAACTGAAACTGGGACGATTTAGTATTTCTTCATTCATTCCCATCCAATCCAAAAAAACCTTTTTTGGACTTCGAGAGTTTCTTTTTGGATTTTTCAAAAGTGTACGATAAAAATGGCCTTTTTTATTCTTATTACTTAGTTTATGATTACTACCAATTTTATTGTTTTGATTATTCCTCGTATTGCTCTTAACCCAAGCCTGAATATCCATATCCACGCTTTTTCTAAGGTCCAAATTTAAAATTTTCCAATTAAAATATTTTCTATCATAATAGTTTTTTCTATATCTAATAGCGCCCTTTCCCAGATAATAATCTCTAGTAGTATTTTCTAATCTATCAAAAGGGTTGTGTTTATATGTGTTAGAATTAGCAAAAAACTCTCGGTTTATAGTTTCCTTTCGTTCAAAGGGTGATTCATAAAAAAATGAATTTCCCCTATTTTCAGAATTAATATATTGATATGACAAAAGGTCATATCTCGAGTTTTTTTGAAAATTCTCTTTTTGATTCAATAGGAATAATAAAGATACTTCGGAATCTTTTTGTTTTTTGGAATCAATTAATTGGTCTTTTTCATAGAAATTCGATTTGCAAGTTTGATTTTGAATTATATTATGTTGCTTAACTCTCTTTCTCCATTTTGCTGATCTTAATTTAGACCACCTAGTTGGGGATAAATCATATTGATAATGTTCTTTTAACCAACCCTTCCATTGATCCATTCCACAATTCGTAAGTTTGTTACGACTTAATTTAGAATGAATTAGTCCTTTTCTTTCGAAAAAGTTTTTTATTTCAGTCTTAAGAAAAAAATGGGTCTCTCGGTCGTGAAAAACGTACCTTAATTTATACAAGTTAATAGCTTGAGTTTGTGATAATTTATAAAATACATATGCTTGAGACAAATAGGATAAGTCAGAAAAAAGATGTGAATTTTTCTTTTTGTTAATATTAGCAATTGATTTTTTTATAGTCGAAATAAAGGAAATTTTATTGTGATTTTTTTTATTAATTCTTTCGTAATTTGTTTCATTAATGGCTATATCCCTAGATTTTTTTTTTGATTCAGCAAAAGATTGTGTATTGAGTTTGGGAATATTAATGATAAATAAAAGAATCTTAATGTATATTTTTTCCAAGAAAATTTTTATAAAAGAATCTAATTTAAAGATTAATCGGTCATTTCTTTTTTTTACTATTTTCAAAAAGGATTTAGAAAATTGGAATCTTTGGGTATTATAACTTATTTTAGTAGGACTACTATGGATTCCCGGGGTTATTGTTTTTGTAATTTGTTCTATTTGGTTTATGATTGTGCTTGTTCTATCAGTCATATTCTTCTTTTTTTTTTCTGTTAGTGAAGAATTTGTCCAATGTGCAAATTTAATTTGACTAACGGATTCATGAATTATCTCATTGCTGATGATTATAGAATCTTTTTCGGTTGTACTTTCATTCAAATCATATACTTTTACGTTTCTTAATCCCAATAATCGAATTTGATTTACTTTCCAAAGTTCTTTTATTCGTCTT